AAAGTAGATTATTTCCATTCCTTTCAAAATTTCCATGATCCCTTCCCAAACCAAACATGAATCTTTCGATTCATTTGGCTCTCACGCTCAATTACTTCAATTACGTATTTTGTATGGTAAATTCATATATCTTTTTTTGAATGTAATGAGCCTATCCTCTATTCTCTCGTCATATTCAAAAACAAAAAATTCTTGAAAGGAATCACGAATCCAAGACAAAAAGATTCGGAGGACTCTTCTGACCAAACAAAAACTATGTAATTGTCAGCAAAGTTGTTTAGTTTTCTTTTTGCAATCCAAAAACGGTTTCTTACTTTCAGACACAATAATAGATAGGTTGTCCATTCAGCATTGTCTAAAAAGGGAATCAAATCCAATAAGTAGTTTCAATCAGTTTATCGATATGAGTGTTCTATAGCAATAAAATGGTTTTTTGAAGCCATCTCTATATTACCATATATATACTAACAGAGGGGTAGAAAGAATACCAAGCTGCGTCTGGACTTCAAATGATTTAGCTTTAACCATGTTACTGATCCCACATTATTAGGTGATAGAGAATCAAAGTCTATTGACCAATGAATTACGAAATGCTATGGTTCTTCCCTATGATTTCTGAATTGATTTCATTTATTTAGAAGGAATTCGCAAGCTCATGCACCTTTCGTTCCTAGTTATAACGGAAAAAGTACAGCTGGTTGGATCCAGCCTATTCTTGAAAGAAACAACTCGCACACACTCCCTTTCCAAAAAAGATCAATACCCCAATCACTACACTTAGATTTATTGGATTTGTTGCTAAAATATCGGTATTAAACCCGAAACTCCCGGCGAATGGCCAGTGGCCTAAAGAAAGGAAAGCATCGGTTACATTTTTCATATGATCTCCTCTTATAGATAGACTCAAAAATCGAACAGAAGTCTTTTTGTATCACTTTGTATCACTTCGCCCCCTTTCTATGGGCGGATCTTGGTTGGGTACTGACGCAATTAATCAAGAGGATAATCATTCTTATTTTCTCATTTCTTCCTATTTAGAAATCGACTCGAAAATCGATTTGATTTTCGAAGAAATTCTGAATTCCCCGCTGCAACCCTTCCTAAAAAGAGCCTTCTTGGACTACAAAGGGGAAGGCTGAAAGCGAGTCGGCATGCTAATTCCTCATCCGCAAATCAGCCCTTCCCGTGGGTTATTTTTTCAACGAATGAGGAATTGTAAGAATGAAATCTTGCTAGAATTTGAAAAAGCAAAGCAGAAGGAAAAGGCAATCCAAAATGAAAAAAAGGTTTTCATATTTCTACGATTAAACAAAAGGATTCGCAAATAAAAGTGCTAATGCGACAACCAGGCCATAAATTGTTAAAGCTTCCATAAAAGCTAGGCTAAGTAACAAAGTACCCCGTATTTTCCCCTCCGCCTCCGGCTGTCTTGCGATACCTTCTACCGCTTGGCCTGCAGCAGTACCTTGACCAACTCCAGGTCCAATAGAAGCAAGCCCTACAGCCAATCCAGCAGCAATAACGGAAGCGGCAGAAATCAGTGGATTCATGATAAGTCCCTCGTCCCAAAAAAAGAAATGGTTAATGATACACTCACCCAATGAATTATGATTTAATTCTTCCCTCGCTACGATTCATCCAGTCGAAATAACTACGAACTTCACATAGGAGACTCTCCGCATAAATTCACATTCGGAGGAAAAATTAGATCGATCGTTAATTCCTATTGAACTAGCTAATATACCATATACATGTATTTCTTTCCTAATGGAAACCAACCCTTCATCCATCTTAGAGCCAATCGGATTTGAGAATCATTCGTTGAAACAGCCACAAGAGTTGCCTTAGCGCCATTCAATTCGATCCCCTCTTCGCATTTTGTATTTTTTAGAAATTCCGTTTTTGTAAATTCTTCTTTCCCGCTCTTTATCATGATCCTGCATGGATACAATCAAAAAGGACAAATTGATTAGTACAGACTCATTGCGTAAAAAGTGATTGATCAAAGTTCATTCCATTTAGTATTTATGAAAAATTTTTTGGCCCCTCATTGAATCAAATCAATTGAAAAGGAAATTATTCTAGTTGACGATTGGGATTGATCAACCCATAGAAAAAATAGTCATTGAAGGGAGATATCGATATAAGTGGACCAAAGGCGAATTTTTGGCAAAAGATCTTTTCGATCGCTTTCCTTTTTTTTTACAATTCTCTGTTCAATAGCCTAGTCTTTTTTGCTATTACTCTAAATCGTATATAGTGTAGGTATAGATATTGTTTTTTCGAAGTCGATTAGTTTGAGTCGCGCCTATATTTCCTTCGTCGAAGCGAAAAAAAAGACTCTTGCGAAAACTAGTCAATGGTGGCCCTCCATGGATTCACCTATATAAGCCGCGGCTAAAGTTGCAAAAATAAGAGCTTGGATACCACTTGTAAATAATCCAAGGAACATGACAGGGATAGGAACCACTAAAGGGACTAACGAAACAAGAACAACAACTACTAATTCATCAGCTAATATATTTCCAAACAGGCGAAAACTAAGTGATAAGGGCTTTGTGAAATCTTCTAAGATGTTAATAGGTAAAAGGATTGGAGTTGGTTGAATATATTTCCCGAAATAAGCTAACCCTTTTTTAGTAAGACCCGCATAGAAATATGCCACTGACGTGAGTAAAGCCAAAGCAACCGTAGTATTTATATCATTCGTGGGTGCGGCTAACTCCCCGTGAGGTAATTGTATGATTTTCCAAGGTAAAAGAGCGCCCGACCAATTAGAAACAAAAATAAAGAGAAACATAGTTCCAATAAAAGGAACCCAAGGGCCATATTCTTCTCCAATTTGAGTTTGACTCACATCTCGAATGAATTCAAGGACATATTCGAAGAAATTCTGAACGCCGGTCGGAATGGTTTGTGGTTTCCGAACAGCTAGCGCAGCGGAACCTAATAAGATAGCAATTACAACCCACGAAGTAATCAGTACTTGGCCGTGAACTTGGAAACCCCCGATTTTCCAATAGAAATGTTGGCCTACTTCCACACCGGATAGCTCGTATAACCCTTTTAGTATGTTGGTGGAACCTGATAAAAGATTCATATTGCTCTCTGACAAAAAGAAAACTTTAAACGAAATTATTTTGATTCAACCATCTTTTTCTTGACTTAACTACTTGAATCGTATATTTGGAATACCAACTAATCACACTCTATAGCCCAGTTCTTTTTATCTCGTTTTTGAGATTCAGAAATAGTAAGCGATTCGATAAATCTATGAGGGTTCCGAAACGACATAAGTTCTTTTTATTCTTATTAATTACGGATTTCTTAGAGACTCAGAACGGCCCTCACGAATTGCGAATACTAATTTGTTAAGAATAAATCGGAGGGAAGAGATAGAATCATCATTCGCTGGAATCGAAATATCTGCGAGATTGGGGTCACAATTTGTATCGATTAAACAAATTGTTGGAATTCCTAAAGTGATACATTCCCGAAGGGCCGTATATTCTTCGTGCTGATCAACAACGATTACAATATCGGGTAAGTCTGTCATATATTTAATCCCGCCAAGATATCTTTGCAAGTGAGATAATTGTCTTTTCAAGATGGCCGCATCTCGTTTCGGAAGACGATCCAATCTTCCTGTTTTTTGTTTGGTTCTCAAATCTCTAAACTTCTGAAGTCTCGTTTCTGTAGTCGACCAATTCGTTAACATCCCGCTGAGCCATTTTTTATTAACATAATGACACCGAGCCCTTATTGCAGCCCGTAATACTGAATCAGCTGCTTTTTTTTTAGTGCCAACAATTAAGAATTTTTTTTTCATACTGGCTGCATCAAAAACCAAATCACAAGTTTCTGATAAAAAACGAGCAGTTTTAATAAGATTTGTAATATGCCTACCTTTACGCTTTGCAGAGATATAAGGTGCCATTTTAGGATTCCATTTTCGAATATCATGGCCAAAATGAACTCCCGCTTCCATCATCTCTTCCAAATTTATGTTCCAATATCTTCTTGTCATTTCTCCCCACACTCCTCCCTCTTTTTGTTTTTTTTTTCAAAAAACAAAAAGAGACTGAGGTACCCTGAAAAAAAAAATTGTTCCGATGGAACCTTCCCTTCTACCAGAGATTGGCCCGAAAGACAGGGCCAAGCCATTCTTCTTTTCTATTCATTATTATTTTGATTACTCTTACCAAATCAAATGACTGGATCAAATCCAAATATAGATCCTTTTAAAATCAAAAGGGTGAATCTGCTCTTAGGAATCATTAAATACTAGAAATGATTGTTCTGATGTATCGTGGAAATTCTTTGAAAGGAAAGAATCAAATAAGGTTTTGTGGTGAAATAAAATATCTCTCATTTCCCCCTCGAATAGATTCTTCTCTTTTATTTCCAAGGGAAGATGCTTATGTTGCCTTGGAGGGTGCACTAATCCTTTGCCTTTGAATCCAGTACCAACCGGTATCATTCCCCCCAGAACAACGTTCTCTTTCAGGCCTTTCAACCAATCGATACGACCCCGGAGAGCCGCTTTTGCTAAAACTCGAGCAGTTTCCTGAAAACTCGCTTCAGATATGAAACTTTGAGTATTCAGAGACGCTCTGGTTATTCCCAATAAGACAGCTCGGTAACAGATCGCTTCTTCCAAAGCGCGTCCCATTCGTTCCGCTCGCAACAATCCAACAAGTTCTCCGGGTAAAAAAACATTAGACAGTCCGTCTTCTGAAACCAACACTTTGGAGGTTATTTGACGGACAATAATTTCGATATGCCTATTATGTATCTGCACGCCCTGGGATCGATAAACCTTTTGGATCTTATTAACTAAAGAGATACGACTTTGCACTATAGTTAGCTCAGCACCAATCAAGAATCCCCAAGGAATTCCAAGAATTCTTATTATACATTTGTTCCAACCCTCCACCCTCTTTTTGAGATTCATTGATATTGAAGCAATTGAACGCACTTCTAACACCTGTTCCACTTTTGGAAGACCTTGCGTTATATCACCAGATCTTGATTTTTCATAGATAAATGTAACTAATGTATCTCCTTTAGAAAGCATTTTCCCATAATGACCATGCACAGTTGCTCCTGGGGTAGCCAAAAAGGGCTTAGCCGATCGTATTATTACAGAGTCAACTTGAACAATTAGAACTTGACCCGATTTTAGATGCGGTCCTTTTTTGGCTATCCGTACATTTTCACAAATAAACTGCCCAAGACTAATGATTGTAGATGACTTTTCACAACAAGTGTAATGCAAAAAATCCCAATTTAACTCAAATGGATTCAAAATGATGTTCTTGCACGGATCGGGCTTCACAATTTTCCCATTTTCATCCATTAAAAAATATTGAAGTACTTGAAAAGTCGGTTTCAAATTGTCAAGTTGGAAATAGTTAGTTACCAAGCTCTGATTAGAAGTTATTAAATGTGAAAATGAATAAAAATTCGCAATTTGAAGATCTGTTCCTAAAGGACCCAACAATTTCCTAGTTGAAATTAGGGGGTCCTTGTGACTGAATTCTTTTATCACATCGGGAGACTTTACAGCGTTGAATGGACCTAGTCGCGAACAAGAACAATTGGATGCTGACAAAATTATCAAAGATTGGCATTCGTTATTTTGATTCAACAACGTATGGATAGTTCCTTGATGTTGGGTAAGGGATTCTCGAATCCTTGCTCTGGAATAGGAATAAATGGAAGAAAAGGGGTTGATCCTGGTGCGATCTGATTCACTCTCGGAGATCAACCCTGAACCCGATAGATCATTCCTTTTGATAGTATACGAAATAGGCAATTTTGCTAAGTCGATTCTTAGAAAATCCTGAATCAAACCATTTGTCCTTATTTCAACAAAGGAAGCACGGGCCTCGTCGCTAGAAGAACTTTTTTTGTCTTGGTCCCAATTCAATACTAAACAAGTCCGAACTAATTGAATACCTGTCTCCGAACTTGCCCGAATTAGCGTGCCGTTTCCATAAAAGATATAATTGACAATTTGAAGTTGTACATTATCCCTTTCTTGCAGTATATCCGGGGGTAAAAGTCTTACTAAATTTATCCCATCCGTTATTTCGTATGTGATTACAGGTCGAACTAAAACAAAATAGTTTCTCTTGGTAAGTGTGAGCCGTTGGATATAGAGCCATTTTTTGTCTTCCTTGGAATTTCTCTTTCCTGTTTTTGGTGGTATCAAAACGCCACTATGTTGGGAGATCTTTGCTGTCTTTCCAGGAAAATGGATATCTCCAGGAAAGATTCTAAGTTCAATTCTTTTTTTTTTTCTCTCCACTCGGACTAACCCGCCCACTCGGCTTCTTGTCTTTAAAGTGATTGGTGTATCTCCTCCAATAATACTATTGTTTCGTACCAGTATCGAAGAAGATTCGGGTAAGAGATGCACTTCCTCGGGAATAAAAAAAAATCGATCGACTTTTATTGGGTCTTTTGGCTTTAATTCCGTGACTCCCCCATACTCAATGAAATCCTCTTTTTTGACGATTGACTGCATTTCGACTGTTTCATATTTAGTAATTCCCGAGTGCTTTCTTCTATATTGCGGATCATCGAAATATGCAAGAATACTGTTTTTACGGAAAATTCCATTGATCGGTATTTCAATTGAGATCCCCAAAGAGGGTGTTAGTTCGTTCTCGCGTTCTTGAATCGTTTGGAGTGGGATGATGAATCTATTTCTTCGCCGCTTTGCCAATAAATCAGAATTCTCGTCGAGAATGGTCGTATATCTGAGATTACAAAGACCCGTTATGATTCGATTACGTTCTGAAGAATTAGGAATTCCACCCCCCCTTTTCCCAGAACACTCCAACCTAAAGAATTTGGGTTTCGCTTGATTAGTAGTTCCTGAGGGGTTAGAAATAGATCTTCGTTTGCTAGAAAGAGAATGAGCGTTCATTTGATCTTGATCCTTGTGAATCGAAAGGGAGACGAGACTGGATCTCCATGACTCCCCTAATAAGATCCATAAATGACTTGTTTTTGGTAAGAGATGAACATTCCCATATGTAAATTCCGATGCATGATATACATCGGTATTCCAATGCATTTCGCCCTCTGAATCAGAATAAATATGTTTTCGAACCTTCTCTTTAACACTCAAAGTGGCTGTTCCTGCGCGCATCTCAGCAATTACTTGCTCTGATTCTACATATTGATCATTTTGAACTAAAAGAAAACTTTTGGACGGAATACGCACATTGTGCATAATATCTTCACTCTCAATAGTTACATACACGTCTATTGAACATAGAAAGGCAGGATGTCCATGACGTGTACGTGTCGGATGAACCAAATCCTCATTGAATTTGATTTTTCCATTCGAAGGAGCTCGCACATGTTCTGCAGTACCTCCAGTGAATACTCCGCCGGTATGAAAAGTTCTTAATGTTAATTGAGTGCCCGGTTCTCCAATAGATTGACCTGCAATAATACCTACAGCTTCTCCCAATTCGACCAGGT